CACATAAAAGAGCTGCATAGCCCAATACCATCATACTTACATGCATCATTAACCACTGGGATTGGAGAGCGGGTACTAATATTTCGGATTGATGCATTTCAGTTAAAAGACCTGAAGTAGCAAATCCTTGGGTAAAAATAGCACTTGGCGCGGTTATTGCGCTTAAATGATTTTTATGTTTTTTAAAATATGGAATTATATGAATAATGGAGAAACTCCATGAAAGGAAAATTAATGATTCATACAAATCACTTAATGGGAAATGTCCCAAATAAATCCAACGAGTGACTAATAATCCTGTTATACAGAAAAAAGTAGCTATCATGCCCTTTTCTGACGAATCATAAAGTCCTACGATTTCATCGACTAATAAGGTTATCAAATGAATTGTAATTACAATTGAAACGACCGAAAAGGAGATATGAGTTAATATATGTTCTAAAGTCGAAAATATCATAAATAGAATTTGTTTCTTCGTCTTTACAAAATAAAAAAAAAAGAAGATCCCGGAATGGAAATCGGGAATTGAATTCATTATTCATTATAGGGATTATTGTATCTCTTTTAGAAGATGCCATGCCGCCACTCGGACTCGAACCGAGATGCTCTAGCACTGCTTCCTAAGAGCAGCGTGTCTACCAATTTCACCATAGCGGCTTGCTCGAAATCATAATAACCTATTATTATTCAATCGTCGAGATTCAACTAATCAATTCAATGCAATATTTTTTAGGAAACATTAAAATTGATGAATAAAAATTTGTTTAAATAGGGATTTGACCGTTCATTTTAGGTTGTCTCAGTTTTTTTTTTTTTAACTTAACAATGGGTTTTCGCGCAGTTTCTGTTTCCCGGAATATAACTGTTGTAACTAGATAGTTCTGCCCTAAATTCATGCATATAACTCAAAAGAAAAGTCCCTTTCTCACTTCAATTTTTTACTGATTCATTTCTCATTTATCTGATTTCATGAATCTAAAAAAAAATGAATTTTGAACAAAAACATAAATATAGGATTTTTATGTATCACAATTTTAGAACAACATCCAAAATAATTTATGTAAATATTTGTATAGCTTTGTATACAAATTGTATTAATCGTTAGGATTTTCGTTGGGTAGATAATTTGTGTTAGGATTTATCAAATCAATTAGATATTAGATATTGGGCTGGACATATCATATAACAAAAAAGTTTTATTTCTAGCGGAATTTTACCGTACTTAAAAAAATTCTTTCTAAAGGAAAGGAATATAGAGTTATAAAGATATATCTTAGTCGATCTTACAGTGCAAACATAGTATCTATTTTGGATCACTAAAAATTGATATATTCTTCGTACATAATATCCGCCTAAATAGGAAAGAAAAAAGGTCTTTTATCGATTAGATTGAAGGCAGGAGTATATATTGATTCAGAGAAATAATCATTCCGAAAGTTACAAAACAAATTTGAAACTTAAGAAATGAGTTTCAACGACAACGACCCATTGATTTATTTTGATTAAAGATCTTATATTTTTTCTTCTAAAGAAAAGAAAAATATTATTGTGACAAATGAGTCGATGGGGAAAATTAAGAATCCCCATCTCGAAACTGATAAAACATACTAAAAAGAAATGTTAAACCTTGTATCTTGTCTTTATTTCTTTTTTTTTTTTCAAACAAAAAAAAGTACCATTTTTAGAATTCAATAGACAGAAGAATTCTTATTCGACATATCATACGAGCGAAACGAATTCCATTTCATATTGATCCGTTCAAAACAATTAAGGAATGTAAATCATTCATTTTTTATTCTAAATTAGACTTTTGTCGAGTCAAGACGATTCAGATTATTCTAACGTTTGATTATTTAGTTGGCGCACAAAAAAACTTTTTGAATTCCCGGTAGAAAGAGATTTCGCTAACGCAAAAGCCTTTAACGCGGCCCACCATCCCTTCCTTTTCCAAAAATTTTTACGAATACGCTTTTTTGACATAGAAGTACGTTTTTTTGGAACTGCCATTAAAAAACTAAGAGGCTACTCATTGTTATAGTTGGATGTCAAAGACATCTAGTTATTGTTCAAAACAAATCGTTACTATTTATTATCGATCTATTTATTCTCTAGATGATACTCTCTTTATAAAAAAACTATAGAGATAGAAAATTCAAAATCGCATAAAATCTTACTAAGAACAAAAAAAGAAAAACAATATGTGATTTTGTCAAAAAAATTGTATATTTCTATTTCATAAAATATCCGAAAGAAAGAATAATTCGTACTGATTGGTACCTTTATATACTATATACTCATTCAAATCTATAGTATCTGTTGTGCCATAGAAATAGAATTGGTTGAAGTTGATAAAATAGAAAATAAAGAATCCAAAGCCAAAGAGCTTCCATTTATATTTCGGTCTATTTTTGTCGTGCTGCATTTATAAATGGAATAAAATACATCGAAAAGTTTTAGAACCCAACCTTTACCTCATTAAAAACTTTAATCTCTTTTTATA